TCGATAATTTTCATTTTTGATATTCAAAAATTACTATAGATACAATGTCACATTCAGTAAAGATTTATGATACATGTATAGGATGTACTCAATGTGTCCGAGCCTGTCCCACAGATGTATTAGAAATGATACCTTGGGATGGATGTAAAGCTAAGCAAATTGCTTCTGCCCCAAGAACAGAGGACTGTGTTGGTTGTAAGAGATGTGAGTCCGCCTGTCCGACGGATTTCTTAAGTGTTCGAGTTTATTTAGGGAATGAAACAACTCGAAGTATGGGTCTAGGTTATTGATACGTTTCAAAAAACACCACACGAATACGTTTTTTTACTGGCAAAAACCCGTGCTCAAAATAAAATAGAAAAGATTTTTTTCTATTTTATTTTGAGCGCGGGCTTTTCTGGCCCAAGTGTATCTTATTTTTATCACGAATTATTTTCCTTGGTTAACAATAGTTGTAGTTTTGCCAATAGTCGGGGGTTCTTTAATTTTCTTATTTCCTCATAGGGGAAATAAGGTAATTAGGTGGTATAGCATTTGTATATGCTTAATTGATCTCCTTCTAACAACCTATGCATTTTGTTATCATTTCCAATTGGATGATCCACTAATCCAACTAACGGAGAATTATAAATGGATCAATTTTTTTGATTTTTACTGGAGCTTCGGAATAGATGGACTCTCTATAGGACCTATCTTACTAACGGGATTTATCACCACTTTAGCCACGTTAGCGGCTCAGCCAGTTACTCGAGAATACCAATTATTCTATTTCCTGATGTTAGCAATGTATAGCGGTCAAATAGGACTATTTTCTTCTCGAGACATTTTACTTTTTTTCATCATGTGGGAATTGGAATTAATTCCCGTTTATCTACTTTTAGCCATGTGGGGAGGAAAGAAACGTTTGTATTCAGCTACAAAGTTTATTTTGTACACTGCGGGAAGTTCTGTTTTTTTATTAATGGGAATTCTGGGTATCAGTTTATATGGTTCGAATGAACCAACATTAAATTTTGAAACATTAACTAATCAATCGTATCCTGTGGCGCTAGAAATAATATTCTATATGGCATTTCTTATTGCTTTTGCTGTCAAATCGCCGATTATACCCTTACATACATGGTTACCAGATACCCACGGAGAGGCACATTACAGCACTTGTATGCTTTTAGCCGGAATCTTATTAAAAATGGGAGCATATGGGTTGGTTCGAATTAATATGGAATTATTTTCCCATGCTCATTCCATATTTTGCCCCTGGTTAATGATATTAGGTTCTATTCAAATAATCTATGCTGCTTCAACATCTTTTGGTCAACGTAATTTAAAAAAAAGAATAGCTTATTCCTCGGTATCTCATATGGGTTTCCTTATTATAGGAATTGGTTCCATAAGTGATACTGGGCTCAACGGGGCCATTTTACAAATAATATCTCATGGATTTATTGGCGCTGCGCTTTTTTTCTTGGCAGGAACTAGTTATGATAGACTACGTCTTCTTAATCTTGACGAAATGGGCGGAATGGCTATCCCAATGCCAAAAATATTCACGATTTTTACTATCTTATCGATGGCTTCTCTTGCATTACCGGGCATGAGCGGTTTTGTTGCAGAATTGATAGTTTTTTTTGGAATAATTACTAGTCAAAAATATCTTTTCATGATGAAAATACTAATTACTTTTGTAACAGCAATTGGAATAATATTAACTCCTATTTATTTATTATCTATCTTACGGCAGATGTTCTATGGATACAAGTTTTTTAATACACCAAACTCTTATTTTTTTGATTCTGGGCCGAGAGAATTATTTATTTCTATTTCTATCCTTATACCCGTAATAAGTATTGGTATTTATCCAGATTTCATTTTCTCATTCTCGGTTGAGAAAGTTGAAGCTATTCTATCTAATTTTTGATAGATAGTTTTCTTGAATAAATGAATAAAACAAAACCAATAAATAAAAAAGAGAAAAAATCCTTTGGACAAAAGATTTTTATGTTAGATTCACTTAAAAAAAAAAATTGAATTGTAATCGAATATTTTTGTTGTTTGTGAGAACCCTTAAAATCAAGTAATGTAATGATTCAAAGGGTTCTCGACGATTTTTGGGAAGTTTAATTTATGGAGAGTATATATATATGCTTTCCATATTTTTATTTCTCGGGTTAAGTTCGTTACTCATTTTTTAATTCACTTAGATTTTTTAATTCAATTAGATATAAATGAACCATAACTATGTAGTCCTATTCCTAATAGATTGATCCCCAAATAACATACCCAAATTATAAGAAATCCTATAGAGGCCACTATTGAAGAATTTACACCTTCTAATTTTTTATTTTTTCTAGTATGTAAATAAATCGCGAATATGGTCCACGTAATAAAGGCCCAAGTTTCCTTTGGATCCCAATTCCAATATGATCCCCATGCCTCGTTAGCCCATACTGCTCCTGAAAGAATACCTATTGTTAAAAAGAGAAAACCTAGACTAATAATACGATAACCCCAACGATCTAATTGTTGAATAAATTGAGACCTGTAATAATTTCTAGAAGAAGAAGTTGTTCGTAAAACATTCTTCCTTTCATTCATATTAATGTATTTGATTTCAGCAAAATCAAATGATTTATTTAAAGAATCCAAATTCTTGTTTTTACCAAGAATTTGGATTACTTCTTGAAATGTAATGACTAAAATAGCCACTGATAATAATGATCCACATAAAAGAGCTGCATATCCGAATATCATCATACTGACGTGCATCATTAGCCAATGGGATTGTAGAGCGGGTACTAATATTACGGATTGATGCATTTTGGTTAAAAGACCTGAAGTAGCAAAGCCTTGGGTAAAAATAACACTTGGTGCTATTATTGTACTTAAATGGTTTTTATCCTTTTTAAAAAATGGAATCATATGAAAAATGGAAAAACCCCATGAAAGAAAGATTAAGGATTCATATAAATCACTAAATGGTAAATGGCCCGAAAAAAACCAACGAGTAATTAACAATCCCGTTACACAGAAAAAAGTTATTGTCATGGCTTTTTTGGACAAATCATATAATCCTACGATTTCATTGACTAATAAGGTTATTAAATGAATTGAAATTACAATTGATATGACCGAAAACGATATATGAGTTAATATATGCTCTAAAGTTGAAAATATCATATATATAATGAAAATAAATAATGAAAATAAAAAAGGTATGAATACTAGGATAGGAATCGGGAATTGAATTCATTATAGGACTTATTCTTTTAGAATATCGATATAGGATGCCATGCCGCTACTCGGACTCGAACCGAGATGCTCTAGCACTGCTTCCTAAGAGCAGCGTGTCTACCAATTTCACCATAGCGGCTTACTCGAAATCATAATAACCGATTCATTAGTCAATCGTCGAGATTAAAAGAATCAATTAATGTGGAATATTAATATTAATTTAGTACGTTTGTTTACTAAACATTAAAAAATTTGAAGAATTCTATACTATAAATTCATATTAACTATAAACTAGAAGTATAGTAATAAAATCGAAAAAATATTCAAATAAAAAAAAAAGAACGTTTCGATTTCAATACGAAGTTAAGTTGTATTCTTGTTTTTTTCATTTGCAGTGTTAGTTTTCAAATTTAACAAAGGAGAATGGGTTTTTCGTAGTTTACACTTTTTCAAATTCAAAAAAAGCACTGTTGAAACTGAAACTAGATAGTTCTGACTTCAATCTAGGAATGAAAAAAAAAAATTTTGTAGTTGTTTATGACTCATTTTTTAATTATTTCATTCATTTTATGACTCTAAAGAAATGCATTTCCCTTTTTTCAATGAAATCCTTAACCTTAATTTATATATCTATTAATATTATTATTTCACACTACATTCTAAAAAATTTAGATTATATATTCTTATATTCTTATATTACTAAATATTCTTTATATTCTTTATTATTATACTAATAATAATAAAGAATATAAAGAATACTCTTTGAATCGAGCTAATTCAGATTATTGCAACATTTTTATTTGTTACAAAAAAAACTTTTTGATTTCCCTGTCAAAATGGATTGCGCTAATGAAAAGGCTTTCAATGCTGCCCAATATCCCTTTTTTTTCCAAAAATTCTTCCGAATTTTTTTTTTTGATATAGAAGTGCGTTTTTTTGGAACTGCCATATAATTAAGATAATATTTTCATTGTTATAGTTCGATGTGAAAGACATTTGTTCTGTAAATGAAAAAGAAATATTCTTTAATTAGCCATATGTCGTCTTAGCTATCCTTCCTATTTTTTTCTATCTAAAGTAAAAACATTGAATATTAGAAACCTTTTCAAAATCTTTCCAAACATATATATCTAGATCTCCTTTTATTGTAATGTAATTGTAATGTATCAATTAGTTCATTTTTGAACTAATGTTTCTGAATAATAATAATAATAAGATTATTTTATTGGGTCATTTCATATGTTTTTTCTGATTCATTCATATAGCAAAAGAAACGAATGTTCTTAGTTTTGGTTTATTTATCCTCAGTCTATAGATAATAATTTTAATTTTACAAATTTCGTTTTTATTTATTTTTATTATAAAATATTAATTAATAAATTAATTATTAATAGTAATTTAATATTTCTTTATATAAAATAATAATATAATATATATATTCGAATTTAATTTGATTATTGGTCTATTTTTACTTTGTACTTTGGGATATTGGAAGTATAACGATTCAGAATAATTAAAAAAATCTCAAATTCTATTTATATATCCACTTTTTTATTAACCGAACCCTTTACAAAAGAGATAAAACAAACGAATAAGAAAGAAAATTCATTAAGAATCAAAATATTTTTTATTCTTTATTTTTTTTTGTATGGAATATACACATCAATTTTCATGGATCATACCTTTCCTCCCACTTCCAGTTCCTATTTTAATAGGGGTAGGACTTCTACTTTTTCCCACGGCAACAAAAAATCTTCGCCGTATGTGGGCTTTTCCTAGTATTTTATTGTTAATAATAGTTATGATTTTTTCGATCGATCTATCTATTCATCAAATCCAGAACAGTTCAATCTATCAATATGTATGGTCTTGGACTATAAATAATGATCTTTCTTTAGAGTTTGGCTACTTGTTCGATTCACTTACTTCTATTATGTCAATATTAATCACTACTGTTGGTATTCTGGTTCTTTTTTATAGTGATAATTATATGTCTCATGATCAAGGATATTTGAGATTTTTTACTTATCTGAGTTTTTTTAATACTTCAATGTTGGGATTAGTTACAAGTTCCAATTTGATACAAGTTTATATTTTTTGGGAATTGGTTGGAATGTGTTCTTATCTATTAATAGGTTTTTGGTTTACACGTCCTATTGCGGCAAAGGCTTGTCAAAAAGCATTTGTAACTAATCGTGTAGGGGATTTTGGTTTATTATTAGGAATTTTAGGTCTTTATTGGATAACGGGTAGTTTGGAATTTCGGGATTTATTTCAAATATTTAATAACTTGATTTATAAGAATGAGGTTAATATTTTTTTTGTTACTTTCTGTGCCCTCTTATTATTTTGTGGATCAGTTGCGAAATCTGCCCAATTCCCTCTTCATGTCTGGCTACCGGATGCTATGGAAGGGCCTACCCCTATTTCGGCTCTTATACACGCTGCTACTATGGTAGCAGCAGGAATTTTTCTTGTAGCTCGGCTTCTCCCCCTTTTCACAGTTATACCCTTCATAATGAGTGGAATAGCTTTGATAGGTATAATAACAGTAGTATTAGGAGCAACTTTAGCTATTGCTCAAAAAGATATTAAGAAAAATTTGGCCTATTCTACAATGTCTCAATTGGGTTATATGATGTTAGCTTTAGGTATGGGCTCTTATCGAGCCGCTTTATTTCATTTGATTACTCATGCTTATTCAAAAGCATTGTTGTTTTTAGGATCTGGATCCATTATCCATTCAATGGAAGCAATTGTTGGATATTCTCCAAATAAAAGTCAAAATATGGTTCTTATGGGCGGTTTAACAAAACATGCGCCAATTACAAAAACCGCTTTTTTAATAGGTACACTTTCTCTTTGTGGTATTCCACCTTTTGCTTGTTTTTGGTCCAAGGATGAGATTCTTAATGATAGTTGGTTGTATTCACCGATTTTCGCAATAATAGCTTGTTCCACAGCAGGATTAACTGCATTTTATATGTTTCGAATCTATTTACTAGTTTTTGAAGGATATTTAAACGTTCATTTTCAAAATTTCAACGGAAAGAAAAACAGTTCATTCTATTCAATATCTTTATGGGGCAAAGAAGGAAAAAAGAAATTAAAAAAGAAAATTCATTTATTAGCTTTATTAACAATGAATAATAATGAAAGGACTTCTTTTTTTCGGAAGAGGAAATATTCAAATACAATTAATCGAAATGTCAAAAGCATAAAACGTCTTTTTGTTGAGAGTACCTATTTTGGTACTAAAAACATTCCCTTTTTTTATCCTCATGAATCTGACAATACTATGCTATTTTCTATGCTTGTATTAGTATTATTTACTTTTTTCGTTGGGTCCTTTGGAATTTCTTTCAGCCAAGATGGAATAGATTTGGATATCTTATCCAAATTGTTAATTCCGTCTATAGACCTTTTACATCAAAATTCAAAGAATTCTGCCGATTGGTATGAATTTTTTACAAATGCAACTTTTTCGGTGAGTATAGCTTTTTTCGGAATATTGATAGCGTCTTTTCTCTATAAACCTGTTTTTTCTTCTTTACAAAACTTGAACGTATTTAATTTATTTCAAAAAAGTGTTACTAAAAAAATTATTCCTGATAAGATAATCAATGTTATATATGATTGGTCATATAATCGTGGTTATATAGATGCTTTTTTTGAAGTCTCTTTAATTTCGAGTGTAAGAAAGTTAGCTAAATTCAATTATTTTTTTGATAGACAAATAATTGATGGAATTCCAAATGGAGTTGGTATTTCAAGTTTTTTTATGGGAGAAGCTATCAAATATGTGGGGGGTGGACGAATTTCTTCGTATATTTTCTTTTTTTTATTAATCTTTTTAGTAATTTGTTATTATATATATATATTTATATAAATATTATGAATTATATTAGAATCTAGATTGAATAGATTTATG